CTATCGGAGATCCTATTTCTGTACCGACTCAAGATATGCTTATTGGACTCTATGTATTAACGAGCGGCACTCGTCGAGGTATTTGTGCAAACAGATATAATCCATGTAATCGAAAAAACTATCAAAATGAAAGAATTTACGAAACAAACTATAAGTATATGAAAGAACCCTTTTTTTGCAATTCCTATGATGCAATTGGAGCTTATCGGCAGAAAAGAATAAATTTAGATAGTCCTTTGTGGCTTCGGTGGCAATTAGATCAACGCGTTATTGCTTCAAGAGAAGTTCCTATCGAAGTTCACTATGAATCTTTTGGTAACTATCATGAGATTTATGCACACTATCTAATAGTAAGAAGTGTAAAAAAAGAAACTTTTTGTATATATATTCGAACCACAGTTGGTCATATTTCTTTTTATCGAGAAATCGAGGAAGCTATACAAGGTTTTTCTCAAGCCTGTTCGTATGATACCTAATAATATGGTATTAAAAAAAAGTAATTCTAGGACACCCGTGTGAATTCAGACCTCTCCGATTCAACTCGGACCGTAGCATAGTTCTTGACCTAAAATTCTACGCAAATCAAGATCGAGAAAAGGAAGTTTTGCAATCATTGACTCAAACTCATTGTCGAATCCCATTCAGCAGAATATGGAGGTACTTATGGCGGAACGGGCCAATCTGGTATTTCACAATAAAGTGATAGATGGAACTGCTATTAAACGACTTATTAGCCGATTAATAGATCACTTCGGGATGGCATATACATCACACATCCTAGATCAAGTAAAGACTCTAGGTTTCCAGCAAGCCACTGCTACATCCATTTCATTAGGAATTGATGATCTTTTAACGATACCTTCCAAGGGCTGGCTTGTCCAAGATGCTGAACAACAAAGTTTGATTTTGGAAAAACAGCATCATTATGGGAATGTACATGCGGTAGAAAAATTACGCCAATCTATTGAGATATGGTATGCTACAAGTGAATATTTGCGACAAGAAATGAATCCTAATTTTAGGATGACGGACCCTTTCAACCCAGTCCATATGATGTCTTTTTCGGGGGCTAGGGGAAATGCATCTCAAGTACATCAATTAGTAGGTATGAGAGGATTAATGTCGGATCCCCAAGGACAAATGATTGATTTACCTATTCAAAGCAATTTACGCGAAGGACTATCTTTAACAGAATATATTATTTCTTGCTATGGAGCCCGTAAAGGAGTTGTAGATACTGCTGTACGCACATCAGATGCTGGATATCTTACGCGTCGACTTGTTGAAGTAGTTCAACATATTGTTGTACGTAGAACAGATTGTGGCACTATCCGAGGGATTTCTGTGAGTCCTCGAAATAAAAATCGGATGATGTCAGAAAGAATTTTTATTCAAACATTAATTGGTCGTGTCTTAGCAGACGATATATACATAGGTTCCCGATGTGTCGCCTTTCGAAATCAAGATCTTGGGATTGGACTTGTCAACCGATTAATAACCTTTGGAACACAATCAATATCTATTCGAACTCCCTTTACTTGTCGGAGTACGTCTTGGATCTGTCGATTATGTTATGGTCGGAGCCCCACTCATGGTGACCTAGTTGAATTGGGGGAAGCTGTAGGTATTATTGCGGGTCAATCTATTGGCGAACCGGGGACTCAACTAACATTAAGAACCTTTCATACCGGCGGAGTATTTACAGGAGGTACTGCCGAACATGTACGAGCCCCTTATAATGGAAAAATAAAATTCAATGAGGATTTGGTTCATCCTACACGTACACGTCACGGGCATCCTGCCTTTCTATGTTATATAGACTTGTCTGTAATTATTGAGAGCGAAGATATTATACATAGCGTGACTATTCCACCAAAAAGTTTTCTTTTAGTTCAAAATGATCAATATGTGGAATCAGAACAGGTGATTGCTGAGATTCGCGAGGGAACATACACTTTTCATTTTAAAGAGAGGGTTAGAAAATATATTTATTCTGACTCAGAGGGCGAAATGCACTGGAGTACTGATGTGTCCCATGCACCCGAATTTACATATAGTAATGTCCATCTCTTACCAAAAACAAGTCATTTATGGATATTATCAGGAGGTTCGTGCGGATCTAGTCTAATTCTTTTTTCGATCCACAAAGATCAAGATCAAATGAACATACCCTTTCTTTCCATCGAAAGAAAATCTATTTCTAGCCTCTCAGGGAATAACGATCAAGCGAGCCAAAAATTTTTTAGTTCGTATTTTTATGATAAAAAAAAATCCGGGATTCCCGATTATTCAGAATTGAATGGAATCGCAGGTACTAGTCATTATAATTTAATATATTCTGATATTTTTCATGAGAACTCGGATTTATTAGCAAAAAGGCGAAGAAATAGATTTCTCATTCCATTCCAATCGATTCAAGAGCAAGAGAAAGAATTCATACCGCATTCAGGTATCTCAATAGAAATACCTATAAATGGTATTTTACGTAGAAATAGTATTT